AAAAGACTCTTTTTTTCATTTTAAAATTGATTATCGATCGATTTATTTGGCAATAACGAAAGGATTACTAGTAACTAGTAATCCGCGTCGCTCTCACTAAAGTGCATACCCGTATGGATATCAATATATCACTCGCGCCTTTTTTTGTTACAACACGGCGATTCGAATCTAAAATCTAAATAGAAAATGGCTTGAATGAAATCATAAGAATATCTATGCTGTACACTTTTCTTTATTTCCCTGGGATTGTAGTTCAATTGGTCAGAGCACCGCCCTGTCAAGGCGGAAGCTGCGGGTTCGAGCCCCGTCAGTCCCGACGGATACAATAAAAAAAATACATCAATTGATCCCTCCATTTTCTGTGAAAGGGGATACAAATGACAGAATTTCATTCCCAACGATATCCTTTTTTTATTTCTTTTTTCCTTTCTATTTTTTGTTGGGGTTTATTTGTAAACTATTTGTAAACGGTGAAAGTGGAAAAGCAGTCAGATGATACATTATCAGATGATTGTACAAGGAAGGCGGTAGATTATCGAAAAGAAAGAGTGGAAAAGAATATATATAAATAAAGGAAAGGAATTCTTTTGATTGGACCAGGAATCCAATTTTGTATTCGGTGTGGATAAAAGATCTTCCTATGTTATACTATTCAATTCTCGACGGTGAATCGATTTGATAGCTTAGATATTGTTATTCATGATATTGATCCGATTCGATGTCATTGAAATGTAAGTCATCGCATTGAATTTACAAGCGACAAATTTTTCATCTCTATGGGATTAAATCCCGAGTTATTGCGAAGTAAAAAAAAAACAATGAAATTATGGAAGTAAATATTCTCGCATTTATTGCTACAGCGCTGTTCATTCTAGTTCCTACCGCTTTTTTACTTATAATATACGTAAAAACTGTCAGTCAAAGTGATTAATTTGAATGAAACTTGACTTTTTATTTTTTATCAAGGATTTAAGAAAAAAAGGATTCCAATTTCACGTCTTAAATAAAATGAATGGACTAGAATCAGCAGTATCCTATAAAAATCGATAGTATGGTAGAAAAAAAATATGAATCTTTCTACCATACTATCTATATCTATTATTGTAATGTATAAAGATACAAGCTTAATATAGATGAATCTACAATATGTATCTTCATACATGTCGATATCAATTAAATATATGTAATGTACATAGTATCTCAATTTTATTTCTTCGCTTGATCTATTTTATTTGTGTTGATTTCAATCAATCTGAAATAATTGAAAGGCAAGTCTTACGATTTTCTAATTCTTTCATTTCATGGATTTGATTCTTTTGATGGATACCGAGATTCATATTGAAAATAATCATAAATGAAGGAAAAATGGAATGGAATAGGCATATATTAATTTAATAATTTAATAAAAAAAAAAAGAAAACCAAGTAATCTTTTTTTTTTTAACATTCCAAAGAAGTAATTCATTGAGCAGTTGACAGATGATCCAAAGAGTTCTATGGTAACTTTTCTTCGTATTTCGTTTCGAAAAAGGGGTATACCCTACCGATTTTTATTTTAATTTTACTTCTTTTCTTTGATCCATGATATGAAATGAGTCAATAAAGCATGGCATAAATGAAATTCCTAAAATAATAAATAAAACAGGGGGTAAGTGTGCAATATGTGACTACACTAAGGCAAGATCTTAATTAAATAAAAGAAGTACTTTTTTTTCTCTTTGAACAGTAAAGAGGGAAGGAAATAAAAACAAGCAAATACAGAAAAAAAAGGGGGGGGGGTTCCTTGTCTCTCATTGTCCATATATAACTCTGGTAAGAGCTGGTTCATCAAAATAGATAATTTAGGAAGAATTCTTTTTTTTTTATAATTTAATAAATTGCGGATCCCTTTTACTTTCGAAATACGAACATGGGAATTATTGAAATGTTTGTTTGATTTTGATTGAAAGGGTATTATTCATCTATATTATTCATAGAATACATTACTCCACTAGAATCCAAGAATTTCGAAATGAAGACTAATAAAATAGTAAAAAAAAAAAAGGCTTTGCAAAACGATCTAGAAAGCAATTGATACGGTTTGATTCCTCAACCCAATTAGGAATACCCCTAGAGTCCACTTCTTCCCCATACTACGAGTGAAAGGGAAAATGTAAAGACTACCATTAAAGCAGCCCAAGCAAGACTTACTATATCCATGTGTATTATGTCCCCTATCTCTATGAATATGAAACAAATATGAAGGAATTTTTCCATTATTGTTCACTAATAATAGTGGAATTACCGGCGCAGAGTCAAAAAGAAAAGGGAATTCTGACACACCACCGTTGATGAAACACTTCAATAAATCCGCTTATAACAAGTTCTTATATGATTTCTAGTAAAATCGAGAACCATTAAGCACAAAAGCACAAGCAAAATACGCAGTAACCCTTTTGGAAGTATCAAAAGAATGTTACTCACATGTAGCAATAATAAGACTTATTCTTTCTTTTTGTGTCCCTTATTAAGTAAAAGCCAATTATCCATCCAATCTAATATTAATTGGATGCCTGAACACTCAGAGACTTTCATCAGTCTGTATACAAAGTATCTTCCAACCCTTCTACAACCATTCATTAGTTAATTAGATACTCCCGTTATCCAATCTAATTCAAGACTCCGCTAGTAGCCCCTCCATTAGTAGGGGAGGGGTACCATATCAAGATTTACTGATTCCCTTCCACTACTCTAGTTTTTACTTGAATCCTAGACGTAAGGATTTACAACACTTTAGAAAACAAAACCTCCGGAAGTTTATAATCAAGAAAGTATCAAGAGTCCTTTTCTTACACTTGTTTTTGCTGGAGAAAATTTGTCGAGTTATATCAGCAAAACAGAATATAGGATTTCGAGTTTTTTGTTGATCAGGCGACACCCGGATTTGAACTGGGGAATAAGGGATTTGCAGTCCCCCGCCTTACCGCTCGGCCATGTCGCCAAAAGGCTACAAACAAAAAAATGAGAGTATCCCCTTTTTATTTTTACATTGGATCCATACCTTCAATTGGTTATAGTATCTCAAGACACACAATATCTAAAAACTTTCCCTTTCTTTTTTCTTTTCTATTGAAAAAGAAAATTTTGATTCTCAGTTACAAAAGTCAAAATTCAGGACAAATAAATTGGAACCATTAACTATTAACTATTGACTGCAAATTTATGGACGATTCTTCTCTTCTTCACTTGTCTTTTTCTAATGGTATAAGAAAAAAAAAATGGATACATAACTAATCAGTATTTATTTTTTTTTTTTTTTTCAATAAAAAAAACTTTCTTAATTCTTAATTTCAATTATATTATTATATTATAATTATAATATAACAGCAATTATGAGTCTATGTAAACCCCAGAACATAAGTTGTTACACAGCTATAGTTATCTAATGAGGTATTTTATCTATCTAGATATGATGTCCATAGGGAATCAGCAAGAAATTATCGTGTTTCAATTTTGCATTGAATAGATTTCAATTTTTAAATTAAAGAAAAAATAGAATTTTTGATAGAGCACGCCATGTGTTGTCTCCACTAGAGCGCTATAATGGAATAAAAAGAAAAGAGGAAAGACATATATAAATAGAAATGCTATATCTGCACATGTTTAATAAATACAAGCCCTCTTTTCGTACGCACTTCAATCATATTCTAAATATTCTACTAAAAAATAAAAAAACTAAAAAGTGGGTAAAAACATCTCTCTTCTCTGCGAATCATTTTTTGAACAATGGAATCTATGAAAAGAAAAAATTAAGTGCTAGAAAAATCAACTCTCTCCCTATATATATTTTATGATTATTTTGTCTTTATCTCAACGAACAGATCAAATCAGGAATTCATTTTTCTGGTATTCAATCGGATTGGAATATGTAATATCATAATAATGGTAGAAATTGAATTATTCTTTTTTTTTTTTTATTCTATACAAAACTCCATAAGGCTAAATGGCATTTATCAATTCTTTTCTGTATCTGTTTGTTATAAAATAGAAATTCAAATTTGAGTCTAATTTTTCTTCTTCCGTTCATACGCATTTCATATTTCATACATTCCATATATATTATATGGTATATGGAGTTAGATAAAATTTCATGTGATTCAGTAAACAGAATAGAAATTCAATTCCATCATTATTAGATCGATTCATATGATTCGATGAAGAATGAGAAAAGAATGGGATTTTTTTGATAAATGGGAAATTCAAAATGCTCGGGGATGCAAATGGGGAAATGTCTACAATACCTGGGTTGAATCAGATACAATTTGAGGGATTTTGTGGGTTCATGTATCGGGGCTTAACAGAAGAACTTTATAAGTTTCCAAAAATTGAAGATACAGATCAAGAAATTGAATTTCAATTATTTGTGGAAACATATCAATTGGTGGAACCGTTGATAAAAGAAAGGGATGCTGTATATGAATCACTCACATATTCTTCTGAATTATATGTATCCGCAGGATTAATTTGGAAAACCAGTAAGGATATGCAAGAACAAACAATTTTTATTGGAAACATTCCTTTAATGAACTCCCTCGGAACTTCTATAGTAAATGGAATATACAGAATTGTGATCAATCAAATATTGCAAAGCCCCGGTATCTATTATCGATCAGAATTGGATCATAACGGAATTTCGGTCTATACTGGTACCATAATATCAGATTGGGGGGGGAGGTTAGAATTAGAGATTGATAGAAAAGCAAGGATATGGGCTCGTGTAAGTAGGAAACAGAAAATATCTATTCTAGTTCTATCATCAGCTATGGGTTCGAATCTAAGAGAAATTCTAGAGAATGTTTGCTACCCTGAAATTTTCTTGTCTTTCCTGACCGATAAGGAAAAAAAAAAAATTGGGTCAAAAGAAAATGCCATTTTGGAGTTTTATCAGCAATTTTCTTGTGTAGGCGGGGATCCGGTATTTTCTGAATCCTTGTGTAAGGAATTACAAAAGAAATTCTTTCA